CTTTTGCTTCTCTATCCGAATTTTCGTTCTTTATCATAAAATTTCTCCCCCGCCAATGAATGATAAGTGCCTAGGTGAAGTATAGTATAAGATAAGTCAGAAAGGTGAGTATATTAGTATACTAGAAAAAGAAATATACCTATACTCTTACTATAAGATAAAGACTCTTAAGTCTAAATACTATTAGAAATACTATTAGAAATACTATTAAGATAAGGCTTTTTTTTTCACATGAATACTTAGTAGAACGACTAACGACGAGATTTATTATCGTTTCTCGCGTGTCTCACGAAAGTGAGAGTAGGTGCGAATTCTCCCAATTTGTGACCGACCATACGATCTGTGATATAAATAGGTAAATGTTCCTTTCCATTATGAATAGCGATTGTATGGCCAATCATTGTGGGTATAATGGTAGATGCCCGAGACCAAGTCACTATGATTTCTTTCTCCTCCCTCCTGTTGAGTTTTTCAATTCTTCCCGCTAAATGATTAGCTACAAAAGGATTCTTTTTTAGTGAACGTGTCACGGCTGATTACTCCTTTTTTTTCCATTTTTTAAATTGGCATTCTATGTCCAATATCTCGATATTAATCTGAAGTATAATGATGAATGGAAAAAAGAGAAAATCCTTTAGCTAGATAAGGGAAGGGGCGGATGTAGCCAAGTGGATCAAGGCAGTGGATTGTGAATCCACCATGCGCGGGTTCAATTCCCGTCGTTCGCCCATCACATTCTTTCCAATTCCAAAGATTCAATTTTCAATGTTTCTATTTACGGCGACGAAGAATAAAACTATCACTATATTTGTTCCTTTTCCTACTTCTTCTTCCAAGCGCAGGATAACCCCAAGGGGTTGTGGGTTTTTTTCTACCAATTGGGGCTCTCCCTTCACCGCCCCCATGGGGATGGTCTACAGGGTTCATAACTACCCCTCTTACTACAGGACGCTTACCTAGCCAACACTTAGATCCGGCTCTACCCAAACTTTTTTGGTTCACCCCAACATTACCCACTTGTCCGACTGTTGCTAAGCAGTTTTTGGATATCAAACGGACCTCCCCAGATGGTAATCTTAATGTGGCCGATTTACCCTCTTTTGCAATCAGTTTCGCTACAGCGCCTGCTGCTCTAGCTAATTGTCCACCCTTTCCAAGTGTGATTTCTATGTTATGTATGGCCGTGCCTAAGGGCATATCGGTTGAAGTAGATTCTTCTTTTTTCTCAATCAAAACCCCTTCCCAAACCGTACAAGCTTCTTCCAAAGCATACGGCTTTCTAGATGTATATGATGATATCTAGACAGATGTATATGATGATATCTAGACAGATGGATCTTATATGAATCGTATGATGAAGTACCACATGAGTGGATATATAGGAATCCAAATCTGCCGAATCACTCATGTTATGATCTTCTACATCCTAGGTCTCCCCGTTCCGTCATCTGGCTTATGTTCTTCATGTAGCATTCAGACCGGATGACTCTATGAAATTACGTCGATACTTCCACATATTACGGGTAACGTAGGAGACATCTCTATTTTTCCCCGGGGGTCTTTCTAATTACCACTGCTTAGCTTTCAATTCGCCTCTGACCATCAAATTAAATGTGAATAACCCGTCCTCCTCTCTTTGAAACAAGGGGCGCTTCCGGTTCTGTGCGCACTTCAAACAATTTTGTCTTCTCCATATTACCATATCTCTAGAGTCAATAATTTTCTATGAGGAACTACTGAACTCAATCACTTGCTGCCGTTACTCAACAGTTTTCTGTTGAGGTCTATCCCGTAGAGGTACTCCGATTGGATCAGTGATCGATTCCTAGGTTTCGTCGTAAACCTAATTGGTTACTTCCAATTACGTAAATCAATAGTTCAAACCGCACTCAAAGGTAGGGCATTTCCCATTGATATAGGAACTTCTGTACCAGAAACAATGGTATCTCCAATTATAGCCCCTCTGGGATGTAAAATATATCTCTTCTCACCATCCCCATAGTGTATGAGACAAATGTATGCATTTCGATTAGGGTCATATTCTATGGTTACGATTCTACCAGATATCTCTTTTTCATTCCGTCGAAAGTCGATTTTACGGTATAGACGCTTATGACCTCCCCCTCTATGCCCTGCGGTAATGATCCCTCTGGCATTACGACCTTTACCACAACGATGCTGTCCATAGATCAAATTATTTCGTGGATTGGATTTCACTTGACTGTCTACGGCTCCATTGCGTGTGCTCGGGGTAGAAGTTTTGTATAAATGTATTGCCGTGTTATTAAGTCTTTTGCTTTAAGTTCTTTTCTCTATAAGAGGTGGGATAGAATAACCCGGTTGAAGCGTAATGATCATACGTCTGTAATGCATTGTATGTCCCATCCTTCTACCCTTTCCCGGGAGTCGATGACTATTCATAGCTATTACCTTGACACCAAAGAAGAGTTCGACCCAATGCTTTATTTCTGTCCTAGTTGATCCTGATTCGACATTAGAAGTATATTGATTGTTCCCCAATAACCGAATACTTTTTTCTGTAAATACTGCATATTTGATTCCATCCATAAATCCATTTTCTTCCCTATGAGTTCCAGTATCGATAAGAATTATAGTTCTTACTGTTCATATGTTATGGTATGAATATACCATACCAATTCGCTATGTATGGATGATGAGATTCCATTGATACAGAGCCAATTCCAATAGACTTATTGAATGTTCCCATTGGCGTGCATCCAGCAGGAATTGAACCTACGAATTTGCCAATTATGAGTTGGGCGCTTTAACCATTCAGCCATGGATGCTTAACAGGGATCATCGTACATCGTGAATAACCAAATTCCAATTGAAATGAAATCTTTAGGAGCAATCAATGAAACGACATCAATTCAAATCCTGGATATTCGAATTGAGAGAGATCAAGAATTCTCACTATTTCTTAGATTCATGGATCAAATTCGATTCAGTGGGATCTTTCACTCACATTTTTTTCCACCAAGAACGTTTTATGAAACTCTTTGACCCCCGAATTTGGAGTATCCTACTTTCACGTGATTCACAGGGTGCAACAAGCAATCGATATTTCACGATCAAAGGTGTAGTACTGCTTGTAGTAGTGGTCCTTATATCTCGTATTAACAATCGAAAGATGGTTGAAAGAAAAAATCTCTATTTGATGGGGCTTCTTCCTATACCTATGAATTCCATTGGACCCAGAAAGGAGACATTGGAAGAATCTTTTTGGTCTTCCAATAGAAATAGGTTGATTGTTTCGCTCCTGTATCTTCCAAAAAGGAAAAAGATTTCTGAGAGTTGTTTCATGGATCCGCAAGAGAGTA